GGTTCCTGTAGTTGAGGTTCAACAACGACGGCTTTTCAGGCCGTAGTCTTGGAAAAAAGCCAAGCAGGAACTGCTATGACTTATTTTGTTTTATTATTGGGATTGTGCTTTGTATTGGGGGGTTTGGCTGTTGCGTCCAATCCTTCTCCTTATTATGGTGTAGTTGGTTTAGTGCTGGCTTCTGTTGCAGGATGTGGGTGGTTGTTAAGTTTGGGTGTTTCTTTCGTGTCATTGGTGTTGTTTATGGTTTATTTAGGGGGGATGATTAGTGTTTTTGTATCTTCTGTGTCTTTGGCGGCAGATCCTTTTCCTGAAGCTTGAGGGGATTGACGTGTTGTTGGGTATGGTGTAGGCTTTATGTTGGTGGTAATTAGCGGTATAGTTGTTGGAGGGATTGGTGAGTGTTGAAAGGTTGGGGTGGTTACTGTTGATAGTGGGGGGATGTTTTCGGTGCGGTTGGATTTTAGTGGGGTGGCCATGTTTTATTCCTATGGGGTTGGGATGTTTTTAGTGGCCGGATGAGGATTGTTGTTAACTTTGTTTGTAGTGTTGGAGTTGGTACGAGGGTTGTCTCGTGGGGCTATTCGAGCAGTTTAGGGGGGGGTCAGAAAATAGTTTAGTGTAAAATACCAGCTTTGGGAGCTGGAGACAGAGGTTTGAGCCCTCTTTTTCTGATAGGGGAAACTCTAAGAAGAGGAGTAGTCTTCAGTCTTTGGTTTACAAGACCAATGTTTTTTATAAACTATTAGAGTGTTAGTAGTTAAGTATTTTATTTTCTAGGGCTCCTGTAATGGGGAATAGGATGAGTAGGATGGTGAAGTAGGTGAGAGAGGCTAATTGTCCGATGATAATGAATGGGTGTTCTACAGGCTGGCTGCCCACTCATGTTAAGATAAAGAGGTTGGCGACTAGGGTTCAGAATAGGATTTGGGATAGGGGGCGGAAGGCTATTGTGCGTTGTTTGGATTTGTGAAGAAGTGGCGCTAAGAATAGGACTAGTACGGAGGCTGCCAGGGCTAGTACTCCTCCTAGTTTGTTGGGGATTGAGCGTAGGATAGCGTATGCGAATAGGAAGTATCATTCGGGCTTGATGTGGGGAGGTGTGACTAGGGGGTTCGCTGGTGTGAAGTTTTCTGGGTCTCCAAGTAAGTTGGGTGAGAATAGGGCGAGGGTTAGTAGTGGGAGGAATATGATGATGAAACCTAGGATGTCTTTTAGTGAGAAGTAGGGGTGGAATGGGATTTTGTCGCAGTTTGATACGATGCCTAGAGGGTTGTTTGAGCCGGTTTCGTGTAGGAAGGTTAGGTGGATTAAGGTGAGGCCTGCAATTATGAATGGGAGTAGGAAGTGGAGGGCGAAGAATCGGGTAAGTGTTGGATTGTCTACTGAGAATCCACCTCATGCTCATTCTACTAGGGTTTGGCCGATGTATGGGATTGCTGAGAATAGGTTAGTGATGACTGTGGCTCCTCAGAATGATATTTGTCCTCATGGTAAGACATATCCCACGAAGGCAGTTGCTATTAGGGTCAGGAGTAGGATGACACCTGTGTTTCATGTTTCTTTGTATAAGTATGATCCGTAGTAGAAGCCTCGTCCGATGTGGAGGTAAATGCAGATAAAGAAGAATGAAGCTCCGTTTGCATGTAGGTTACGGATTAGTCAGCCGTATTGTACGTTTCGACATGTGTGGGCGACGGACGAGAAAGCTAGGGTTGTGTCCGCGGTGTAGTGTATGGCGAGCAGAAGGCCGGTTAAGATTTGTGTTATGAGGCAGATACCTAGAAGGGATCCGAAGTTTCATCAGGCAGAGATGTTTGAGGGAGTAGGGAGGTCAATTACGGAGTTATTAAGTATTTTTAGTAGTGGGTGGGATTTTCGTAGGTTTGGGGCCATTTAGGGGTAGGGGTCTATATGATGATAAGATGATGAGGATGGATAGAGCGAATGATCCTAAGTAGGTTTTGATTAGTCCGGTGTGCAGGGTGGTTGAGGTCTTGGTTGCTATAAGTTGGAGGTCAGCAAGTCCTTCGGGTCCTATCTTTTTGTATCAGGATAGGTCAATTAGGTGAGAAGCAAGTTTTTGTCCGCTGTTTAGAAGGCCTGAGGAGCTGAGGCGATGGGATAGGGGGTTGAAATATCCGAGGGTTAGGGAGAAGTTTGTTAGAGTGCTTTGTTTTGGTTGAGTTAGGGTGTGTGTTATGTTTGAGAGTTCTAGGGCTAGGATGATACCTAGAATTGTAACGATGATGGCTGCAGTTTTTGTGATTGTTGGCATAGTTATTGGAGGGGTTTTTGTGGGGATAATGAAGGATGTAATGAGGAGGCCTGCTATGATGCTGCCTAGAGCAAGGCGAGTGATAGGGTTGGTGATTGTTGGGTCGTTTTCGTTTATTGGTGTGATTGTGGGCATTCGGGTAAATCCTGTTTGGACTAATAGTGTTATGCGCATGGTGTAGGTTGCGGTGAGTGATGTGGCTAAAAGGGTTAGGAGAAGTGCTCAGGCGTTGAGGTATGAGGTGTTTATGCTTTCAATGATTAGGTCTTTTGAGTAGAATCCAGCCAGGAATGGGGTTCCTATTAAGGCCAAGTTTCCGATGGTTAGACAGGATGTGGTTGTGGGGAGTATTTTTTGTAGTCCTCCTATTTTTCGGATGTCCTGTTCTCCATTTAGGCTGTGAATGATTGATCCTGAGCATAGAAATAGTATGGCTTTGAAGAAGGCATGCGTCGAAATATGGAGGAAGGCTAGTTGTGGGAGGTTTAGTCCGATGGTGACTATTATGAGGCCTAGTTGGCTAGATGTAGAAAAGGCAATGATTTTTTTGATGTCGTTTTGTGTGATTGCACATGTAGCAGCGAATAATGTTGATAGAGCTCCTAGGCATAGACATAGTGTAAGGGCAGTGGTATTGTTGGCGAGTATTGGGTGAGTGCGAATGAGTAGGAAAATCCCAGCTACTACTATAGTGCTTGAATGTAGTAGGGCAGAAACTGGAGTTGGGCCTTCTATAGCGGCTGGGAGTCATGGGTGGAGGCCGAATTGGGCGGATTTTCCTGTTGCAGCTAGAATGAGGCCTAGTAAAGGGAGGGTTGGGGTTTGGGTGGGAGTGAAAGCTTGTTGGATTTCTCATGTGTTTATGGTTGAGGCTAGTCAGGCTATGCTTAAGATAAGGCCGATGTCTCCAATTCGGTTGTAAAGGACAGCTTGGAGGGCAGCTGTATTGGCTTCTGCTCGGCCTTGTCATCAGCCAATTAATAGGAAGGACATGATTCCAACTCCTTCTCAGCCAATAAATAGTAGGAATAAATTATTGGCGATGGTTAAGGTTAGCATGGCAATTAAGAATATTAGGAGGTAGTAAAAGAATTTTGTGATGTAAGGTTCAGAGGCTATGTATCAGGTTGCGAATTGGAGAATGGATCATGTCACGAATAGTGCGATGGGAAAGAATATTATGGAGTACTGGTCTATTTTTAAGCTGATGGGAATTTTGAAGTTCGTGATGAATTTTCATTCTCAGTAGGAGGTGATGCTTTCTGTTCCAGAATATATAAATAGGGTTATTGGCATTAGGCTGACCAGGAAGGCAGTTTTGACAGTGCGAGTGATGGTGGTGGGGGAGTTTTGAAAGGTTTTTGATAGGAAGGGAAGTAAGATTGGTGTGAGAATAATTATTAGTGTCAGGGTTATTGAGGTGTTTAGTAGTAATGCAGTTTCCACTACTTTTACTTGGATTTGCACCAAGATGAGTGGTTCCTAAGACCAGTGGATTACTGTTATCCTTAAAAAGTAAGGGGGCTGAGGTTTTAGACTCAGATGCAAGAATTAGCAGTTCTTGTTGGTTGGAACCTCCCCTCGGCAGGTAAGAAGGGTTTAACTTCTATTTTTAGAATCACAGTCTAATGTTTGGGTTAAACTATACTTGCATGTGGGGAGTCCTGAGATTAATTCGGGTTTTAAGATGAGGAGTAGTAGGGGAATGATGTGTAGGGCTATTAGTAAATGTTCTCGTGTGTTAGAGTTTTGGATGGATGTAATGTGGTTTGGCAGGACCCCTCGTTGGGTTATTAACAGTATGAATAGGGTGTATGAGGCGGTTAGTAGGGTGGCAATTCCGGTGAGGATGATTGTGAAGGTGGATCAATTGAATAGGGCGATTATAATGGTTAGTTCTGCTATTAGATTGGTGGTTGGGGGTAGTGCTATGTTGGTTAGGTTTGCTAGTAGTCATCATGTGGCTATGAGTGGTAGTAGGGGTTGTAGTCCTCGCGTTAGGAGGAGGATTCGGCTATGTGTGCGTTCATAGTTTGTATTGGCTAGGCAGAATAGTATTGAGGAGGTTAATCCATGGGAGATTATGAGGATTATTGCTCCGGAGAATGATCAGTGGGTTTGAATTATGCAGGCAGCAATAACTAGTCCTATGTGACTTACGGAGGAGTAGGCAATGAGAGATTTCAGGTCGGTTTGGCGAAGGCAAATTGAGCTAGTTATTAGTGCACCTCATAGTGCTAGTGTGAGGAAGGGATAGTGTAGGTTGTTTGATAGAGGGGTTATGAATATGGTTAGTCGTATAATGCCGTAGCCCCCTAGCTTTAGGAGGAGTGCGGCTAGTAGTATGGATCCAGCAATTGGAGCTTCGACATGGGCTTTGGGGAGTCATAGGTGTAAGCCGTATAGGGGGGCTTTTACTATGAATGCTATCAGTAGAGCTAGACTTGATAGGATGCCAGTTCAGTTGGTAGTGAGGGCGGGGTGGGCTAGGTTTAGGACCATTAAGTGTAGGGTGCCGGTTTGGGCGTGTAGGTGGAGGATGGTGACTAGTAGTGGTAGAGAGCTAATTAAGGTGTAGAATAGTAAGTAAATACCAGCACTTAGGCGTTCTGGTTGATTTCCTCATCGGGTGATTAGAATCAGGGTGGGGATTAGGGTGGCTTCAAATGAGATGTAGAATAGTATTAGTTCTGTGGTCGAGAAGGCTAAAATGATGAATGGCTGGATTGTGATGAGTGCTATGATGAAGATTCGTTTTCGGACAAGAGGTTCGTTTTGTATGTGGTTTTGGCTTGCTATGATTATAAGTGGGAGCAGTCAGCAGGAGAGAACTAGCAGGGGGGAGGAAATTTGGTCGATGCCAGTTCATGGGGTAAGGTTGTTATATGGGTAGTATGTTGGGGAGAGTCATTGCAGGCTTACGGTAGCGATTAAGAGGCTGTATGAGGTGGTGTTTGTTCACAGGTATTTTGGGGGTGATAGGAGGGCTGTTGGTATTAGTATAATAGTTGGGAGGATGTATTTTAGCATTGTAAGAGGTTTAGGTTATGTAGGTGGTCGGAGCCGTGAGTGCGTGTAGAGGCTAGAAGTATGGCTAAGCCGTGACCAGCGACGCAGGCGGAAAATGCTAGTATGAGTACTGGCATTAGGGTGAAGGATGCTGTTTGATTTTCTACGGGTCAGAGGGACAGGGCAATGTACATTGATAGTATCATGCTTTCTAAACATAGTAAAGCAGAGATTAGGTGCGTCCGGTGGAACGCTAATCCTAAGCTACTTAGAGTGAAAGCTGAGTAAAAGCTTAGGTGTGAGAGGGACATAGAGAAAGTCATAGGGTTTGGCTATGATTTGTTGAGCCGAAATCAACTGTCTTGGTTAGACTAACTTTCTTTGCTTATTCTGCTCATTCTAAGCCTCCTTGTGCTCATTCATAGACTAGTCCGAGTGTGAGTAGGGCAATGATGGTGGAGGTTCAAGTTAGGGTTAGGAGGGGAGATGGGAGTTGGATTGCTCATGGGAGGGGGAGTAGGAGTGCGATTTCTAGGTCGAATAGTAGGAATAGGATTGCTACTGAGGAAGAAACGAATTGAAAATGGGAGTCGAGCGGATCCTAGGGGGTCGAATCCACATTCGTAAGGGGATAGTTTTTCTGAGTCCGGGTTTATTTGGGCGAGTCAGAAGTTTACTGTGGTTAGGATAATACTTAGGGCGAGTGATAGGGCTAGTATGAATGTGATTATGTTTATTGCTCATCTCTGGGGTTACACCAGATTCTAGAGATTGGAAGTCAATTGTAATTAATATACTAGAAGAGCAAGATCCTCATCAGTAGATGGTTATGTAGAGGAATAATCAGATGACGTCTACGAAGTGTCAATATCAGGCTGCTGCTTCAAATCCAAAGTGGTGGTTGGATGTGAAGTGGAATTTAATTAGGCGTAAGAGACAGACTGATAGGAATGAGGATCCGATGATTACGTGTAATCCATGGAATCCTGTAGCGACAAAGAAGGTTGAGCCATATACGCCATCGGCGATTGAGAATGGTGCTTCGTAGTATTCTATTGCTTGGAGTGCTGTGAAATAGAATCCTAGTAAGATGGTTAAGGTTAGTGCGTGGATTGCTTGTTTTCGATTGCCTTCTGTAATGCTATGGTGCGCTCATGTTACGGTGACACCTGAAGCCAGAAGGATGGCTGTGTTCAGCAGGGGTACTTCTAGTGGGTTGAGTGGTTTGATCCCCATTGGTGGTCATTGTCCACCAAGTTCGGGGGTAGGAACTAGGCTTGAGTGGAAGAACGCTCAGAAAAAACCTAGGAAGAAAAATGCTTCGGATGTGATGAATAAAATTATTCCGTATCGGAGGCCTTTTTGAACTGTGGGCGTATGGTGGCCTTGGAATGTGCCCTCTCGGACAATGTCTCGTCATCATTGTAGTATGACTAGGATTATTGAGAGTAGGCCTAGGGCTAGTAGTTGTGAGGAGCTGTAATGGAATCATATAATTAGCCCAGAGGTGGTGAGTAGGGCGGCCGCGGCCCCGAAGATGGGCCAAGGGCTTGGGTCTACTATGTGATAGGAGTGTGCTTGGTGTGCCATTAGATGTTTTCTTGTAAGTATAGGCTGAGTAGGAGGACGAAAACGTAGGCTTGGATTATTGCGACGGCTACTTCTAGTAGGGTGAGGAGGAGGAGGATTGATGCAGTTAGGAGGGATACGGCTGGGATGAGGGGGAGGAGGGCGGTAGTGGCTGTAGAAATAAGTTGGATTAGCAGGTGGCCTGCTGTGAGGTTTGCTGTTAGGCGAACACCTAAGGCTAAGGGGCGAATAAGGAGGCTGGTAGTTTCGATTATGATTAGGGCTGGGATTAGGGGGGTAGGAGTGCCTTCTGGTAGAAGATGACCTAGGGAGGCTGAAGGTTGGTTTCGTAGTCCTGTAAGTAGAGTAGCTAGTCAAAGGGGGAAGGCAAGGGCTATGTTTATAGATAATTGAGTAGTAGGGGTGAAGGTATAAGGTAGCAGGCCTAAAAGGTTAATTAAGAGGAGGAATATTATAAGGGATGTTAGAATTAAGGCTCATTTATGGCCGCTTTTGTTTAGAGGTGCTATTAGTTGTTTTGTAATTAGATGGGAGAATCATAATTGTAGGGTGGTGAAGCGATTGGTGATTCATCGGTTGTCTGGAGTGGGGAGTAATAGGGCAGGGAATAGCATTGAAAGGAGGATTAATGGAATCCCTAGTAGGCATGGACTTGTAAATTGGTCAAAGAAGCTTAGGTTCATGGTCAGGTTCAGGGAGTGGTTTTAGTAGTTGTTGAAGTTTTGTTAGAAGGAGGGTTGGTGGGGGTTAACGATAGAAGTTTGGGTTGGATGATTAGGGAGAAGGTCAATCATGATGCTAGTATGATAAAGAATCATGGGTTAGGATTGAGCTGAGGCATGTCATTAAGGAGGGGTGGTTGATCCTCTTTCTCTAGCTTAAAAGGCTAGTGCTGATGCATAGCTTCTTAATGATTAGGATGATAGTAGTGAGGATCAGTTCTCAAAGTGGGCGAGAGGGGTTGATTCGACTACGATTGGCATGTAGCTATGGTTAGCTCCGCAGATTTCTGAGCATTGGCCGTAAAAGATTCCTGGTCGGGTTGTGATAAATGATGTTTGGTTTAGTCGCCCAGGAATTGCGTCAGTTTTTACTCCAAGGGTAGGCACAGCTCAAGAGTGAAGCACGTCGCTAGCAGTGACAATAATGCGAATAGGGGATTCTATAGGGACTACAACACGGTGGTCGACTTCTAGGAGTCGGAAGTGACCTAGCGGGAGTTCTGTTGTGGGGATTATATATGAGTCGAATGACAGGTCTTTGAAGTCTGTATATTCGTAGCTTCAATATCATTGATGTCCAATGGCTTTTAGGGTTAGGTCGGGCTCGTCAATTTCGTCTATTATATAGAGGATTTGCAGGGATGGTAGGGCGAGTAGGATAAGTACGATGGCTGGTAGGATTGTCCAAATTAATTCTACTTCTTGTGCGTCAACAGTGTTTGAGGAGAGTTTTTCTATGAGTATCAGTGCTAATAGATAGAGGACTAAGCTGCAGATTGCTAGTGCAACTATTAGGGCGTGGTCGTGGAATTCAACGAGTTCTTCCATAATAGGAGATGAGGCGTCTTGGAAGCCGAGTTGTGAGTGGTTGGCCATGTGAGATGTACAGGGTTTTCACCTGTGATTTAGACTTGACAAGGCTATGTAATTGGTTTACTAACGTCTCATAAGAAAGAAGCATAAGTGGTTTGATGCGGTTGGCTTGAAACCAACATGTGAGGGTTCGATTCCTTCCTTTCTTGGACTTGGACGAAGGCCGGTTCCTCGAAGGTGTGATATGGGGGCGGGCAGCCATGGATTCATTCAATGTTAGTAGTGGTTAGTTCTGGCTGTAGGACTTTGCGTTTTGATGTGAAGGCTTCTCAGATGATGAATATTAGTATGATTACGGCAGTTATTGAGATTAGTGAGCCGATAGAGGACATGGTGTTTCATAGGGTGTATGCGTCTGGGTAATCGGAGTATCGGCGTGGCATGCCGGCTAAGCCTAAGAAATGTTGTGGGAAGAAGGTTAGGTTAACACCAGTAAATATGACTCCGAAGTGAGCCTTAGTTCATGTAGTATGCAGCGTGTATCCTGTAAATAGGGGGAATCAGTGAGTGAATCCCGCTAGGATGGCGAATACAGCTCCTATTGAGAGGACATAGTGGAAGTGGGCGACTACATAATATGTGTCATGTAGGGCAATATCTAGTGAGGAGTTTGCCAGTACGATCCCTGTGAGCCCACCAATGGTGAAAAGGAAAATGAAGCCTAGGGCTCACAATATAGGGGGGTCTCATTTAATAGTTCCTCCGTGCAAGGTAGCTAGTCAGCTGAATACTTTAATGCCAGTTGGAATGGCGATGATTATAGTGGCGGATGTAAAGTATGCTCGGGTATCTACGTCTATTCCTACTGTAAATATGTGGTGAGCTCAAACGATGAAGCCTAGGAATCCAATGGAAAGTATGGCTCATACTATTCCTATGTATCCGAATGGTTCTTTTTTGCCTGCATAATAAGCTACTACGTGTGAGATGATTCCAAAGCCAGGTAGGATTAGAATATAGACTTCGGGGTGGCCGAAGAATCAGAAGAGATGTTGATATAGGACTGGGTCTCCGCCTCCGGCCGGGTCGAAAAATGTAGTGTTTAGGTTTCGATCTGTTAGTAGTATAGTGATGCCAGCGGCGAGGACTGGGAGAGAGAGCAGGAGTAGGACAGCGGTGATAAGTACTGATCATACAAATAGGGGTGTTTGGTATTGAGAGAGGGCTGGGGGTTTTATGTTGATGGCTGTTGTAATGAAGTTGATGGCACCTAGGATGGAGGAGACACCTGCTAAGTGAAGGGAGAAAATAGCTAGGTCTACTGAAGCTCCGGCATGGGCTAGGTTACCAGCAAGGGGTGGGTATACAGTTCATCCTGTACCTGCCCCGGCTTCTACTGTGGATGATGCTAGTAGTAGAAGGAATGATGGGGGAAGTAATCAGAAGCTTATGTTGTTTATGCGGGGGAATGCTATGTCGGGAGCGCCAATTATGAGAGGAACTAGTCAGTTTCCGAAGCCACCAATTATAATTGGCATTACTATGAAGAAGATTATTACAAAGGCATGGGCGGTAACGATTACATTGTAAATTTGATCGTCTCCTAAGAGGGTCCCCGGTTGACCTAGTTCTGCGCGAATGAGTAGGCTGAGGGCAGTTCCGACTATGCCGGCTCATGCACCAAAGATTAGGTATAGGGTACCGATATCTTTGTGGTTGGTTGAGAATAGTCATCGGTTGATAAAAGTCACAGGTAAGATGGCTGAGTGTTGAAGCGTTAGGCTGTAGTCCTTTTTACAGAGGTTCAATTCCTCTTCTTATCGGCTCTGTGGTGAAGTTCATGTTGAGTTGCAAGCTCATCGATGTGCATTGAGGATGCACCGGAGCCTGGTAGACAGAAGCCTGCTGGTTTAGGCATCTAGCTGTTAATTAGAATATTATGGGATCAAGGCCCATCTGTCTAGTGGAAGGTCCTAGCTTAATTAAAGCGTCTGGGTTGCATTCAGAAGATGCAGGTTAGTGTCTTGCGGATCTTAGCAGAAACTAAGAGAGTTTAACTCTTGTTTAAGGCTTTGAAGGCCTTCGGTTTAAAAGGTTATCCTAAGTTTCTAAATAGTGGCGAGGATTATGGGAGAGATGGGTAGCAGAGAGATTGACAGGGAGGCCAGGATAGCAAGTATAGTGCTTGCTGGTTTATTGGTGTATCACTGTTTTATGTGGTTTGTAGAGTTTGGTGGAAGTGTAATTGTTGAGTAGTATGCGAGGCGAAGGTAGAAGAATAGTCCTAGCAGAGATAATATGGCGATAATTATGGCTGGTGTGGTTATCTCTTGTTTAGTCAGTTCTTGGATGATGAGTCATTTTGGGAGGAAGCCTGTGAGTGGTGGGAGGCCTGCTAGTGAGAGAAGGGCTAGTATAAGGGTTGCGTTTAGTATAGGTGTTTTTGTTCAGGAAGTTATTATTGTTGATAGTTTGAGGGCTTTGATTGTGTTTAGACTCAGGAATACGGTGGCTGTTATTAATGAATATAAGTAGAAGGTTAGTAGGGTGAGTTTTGGATTATAGATAATGATGATAGCCATCCAACCTAGGTGGGAGATAGAAGAGAAAGCTAGGATTTTTCGAGTTTGTGTTTGGTTTAGGCCCATTCATCCTCCTAAACCTGCTGAGGCGATGGCTATGGTAGTCAATAGGGTTGGGTTGAGGGAGTGGGAGGTTAGGAATAGGATGGTAATTGGTGGGAATTTTATGATTGTTGATAGTAGAAGAGCAGTGGTTAAGGTTGACCCTTGGAGGACTTCTGGGAATGAAAAGTGGAAGGGGACGAGTCCAAGTTTTATTGCAATTGCTGCTGTTAGTAGAAGGCACGAAGTTGGGTGGGTTAGTTGGGTAATATCTCATTGTCCTGTATATCATGCATTGATTGTACTTGAAAATAGGACTAGGGCTGAGGCAGCTGCTTGCACTAGGAAGTACTTGATTGCAGCTTCGATAGCTCGGGGGTGGTGAGATTTTGCGATAAGAGGGACAATAGCAAGGGTGTTGATTTCTAGACCAGTTCAGGCTATTATTCAGTGGTTACTTGAGATTGTGATAGTTGTCCCTAGGAGCAAAGTTATGTAAAAGATTAATTTTGCATGGGGGTTCATTAGTAGGGGAAGGAGTTAAACCATCATTTTCGGGGTATGGGCCCGATAGCTTAATTAGCTGACCTTACTAGGAAATAATATAAAGGGAGTATGAAGAGTTTTGATCTCTTCTGTGTAGGTTCGATTCCTACTTTTCTAAGTTCTTTTAGGAAATGAGAGGACTGGTATACCTCTATGTTCACTTTATCATAGTGACCCTTTACGTTCAGGCACATTTCCTTAGGTAAGGAGGGAGGCCTGCGTAGCAAATTGGTATGCTGGTGTGTCAGAGACATAGGGCTAAGGTCAATGGTAGGAAGTTTTTTCAAAGGAGATGTATAAGTTGGTCGTAGCGGAATCGTGGGTATGAAGCGCGAGTTCACAAGAAGCCAGAGGAGAGAAGTAGGACTTTGGTGGCTAGAATAATGGGGAATAGTTCATGTGGGAGGTTTAGGCAGCTAGGGTTGAGAAATAAGATGGCGGTTAGTGTGTTCATTAGTATAATATTTGCGTACTCAGCTAAAAAGAATAGGGCGAATGGGCCCGCAGCGTATTCTACGTTGAAACCTGACACTAGCTCTGATTCTCCCTCTGTGAGATCAAATGGGGCGCGGTTTGTTTCGGCAAGTGTTGAGATGTATCATATTATTGCGAGGGGCCAGGACGAGAAGATTAGGTATAAGGGCTCTTGGGTGGTAGCAAGGGTGTTTAAGGTGTAGTTTCCACTTAGTACGATTACGGATAGGAGGATGATGGCTAATGTAACTTCATAGGAGATGGTTTGTGCTACTGCTCGTAAGGCCCCAATTAAGGCGTATTTTGAATTGGAGGCTCATCCTGACCATAAGATTGAGTACACTGCTAGACTAGATATAGCTAATAAAAATAGAAGACCAAGGTTTAAATCAGTGAGGGAGAACGGTAATGGAAGGGGGATTCAGATGGTGATTGCTAGAAGAAGGGCGAGCATGGGGGTTATAATGAAAAGAATTGGAGAAGATGTGGATGGTCGGATTGGCTCTTTAATGAATAGTTTGATTCCGTCAGCTACGGGCTGTAGTAGTCCAAATGGGCCTACAATGTTTGGACCCTTTCGAGCTTGCATGTAGCTTAGGACTTTACGTTCTACGAGTGTTAGGAAAGCTACTGCAATTAGAATTGGGATTGCATAGGATAGGGATATGATGAAGTAGGTTAGGGTGGAGGTTTTGGTCATGGGCTAATGTTCTGAGGGCTAGGGAGAGGATTTGAACCTCTGGGTAAAGGGCTTAAGCCTTTTGCATTTACCGAGCTCTGCCACGCTAGCTGATCCTTATCTAGGAATTTGAAGGGTGGATATCTTTTAGTAATTTAGTTGAATTCATTACTTAAAGAGGGGGCGTGCTGTAGTATTGGCCCCACTTCCCCGGTCCTTTCGTACTAGGGGAAGTTTGTCATAGATAGAAACCGACCTGGATTACTCCGGTCTGAACTCAGATCACGTAGGACTGTTAATCGTTGAACAAACGAACCCTTAATACGGCTGCACCATTAGGATGTCCTGATCCAACATCGAGGTCGTAAACCTCCTCGTCGATGTGGGCTCTTAGAGGAGATTGCGCTGTTATCCCTGGGGTAGCTTGGTCCATTTATCAATTATATTGGGTCTGGTTACTGTTAGTACGTTGAGGGGTTGCTCTTGGTTAAGAGATGTGGTCTTATTTTTGGAGGATCTGTTTTTCTCCAAGGTCGCCCCAACCGAAAAATATCAGCCAGCATTATTGGGGTAGTAGGCCTGTTAGGTTCGAGTTTATGGGCAGTGGCTGTTGATTTTAAAGTTCCACAGGGTCTTCTCGTCTTATGGGCGTATCCCTGCTTTGAACAGGGAGATCAATTTCACTGATTATCTGTAAGAGACAGTTAAGACCTCGTTTAGCCGTTCATACAAGTCTCGATTTATGGGACAATTGATTGCGCTACCTTCGCACGGTTAGGATACCGCGGCCGTTAAACATTGTGTCACTGGGCAGGCATCACCTTCAATACTTGATTGGCTGAAGGCTATGTTTTTGGTAAACAGTCGGGCCTTAGGCTTGCCTAGTTCCTTTTACAGATTTTAATCTTTCTAATAGGCGCACCTGAGTTGGGGTAACAGGGTGGGATAGTATCTTAATCTTGTTGGAGTTGAAATACTAGTTTATGGTCTGTTAATAATGTATGGATGTAAGTTTGCGCTTAAGAGGGAAAGATCCCTGGTTACTCATTTTAGCATTGATTCTCCTATTGGTATAGGTTGGCCTGTTAGTGGGGAGGGAGTCATTTTATTCGTTGGATTTTTATGTATAGAGCTGTGACGCATTCTTTATTGGTGGCTGCTTGAAGGCCCACGGTCAGGGAGAGTTGGGGAATTATCCTCTAGTAGAGATTGTTTTCTTTTTTAAAGGAGCTGTACCTCCTTTAAATTGCTCTTGATCTGTTTACATTAGGGTTGAGGGTATAATCCGGAGGAATAAGATCAGGAGGGAACTTAGATTCGTTTCACAGGCAACCAGCTATCACCCGGCTCGGTTGGCTTTTCACCTCTACTAACGAGTCATCCCACTCTTTTGCAACAGAGACGGGTTCGCTCATGAATAGCTGCTCGTGAGTAGCTCGCTCGGGTTTCGGGGTGGCAAGCTTAAATTCGTTTTGCTTGGTTGTTCTTGCTAAATCATGATGCAAAAGGTACAAGGGTTTATCTTTGCTGTTCTTTGCTTCTTTATTTTTCATTGCTATTTCATCTTTCCCTTACGGTACGAGATCTCTATCGCGCCAAAAGTCTTTTCTATCAGCTATACTAAGTTTAAAGAATGTTTTAGTTTTGTGTAGGTTAAGTGAGTTTTTGATTAATATTTCAGCTAAGTGGTTGGGCTAGAGTAGGCCTCAAGACGATCTGGTGGGTGTCAGATATCTTTCAGGTGTAAGCTGAATGCTTTGGTTTTAGCTACGTCTTGGTATACTAAGTGCACCTTCCGGTACACTTACCTTGTTACGACTTACCTCATCTTCAGCTAGGGATTGTATTAGGTATTATGTGAGTGTAGCTTGTGAGGAGGGTGACGGGCGGTATGTACGTGCCCCAGGGCCAGCTTAAAGGGGGCTTATATTGTCCCGCTTTACTGCTAAATCCGCCTTCGGGGGGCCAAATTTCATGCCCCCTCCGTAAGTTTTCTATTTTAGAAAATGTAGCCCATTTCTTCCGTCCCGTGGGCTATACCTCGACCTGTCTTACTAGCGTGGTTGGGCTATTGTGCTCACTGTTGGGCTCTCAGAAGAGGTGAGCTGGCGACGGCGGTATGTAGGCTGCTCTGGCAAGGGGCGGTCGGTGTAACGGTGGGTTATCGATTATAGAACAGGCTCCTCTAGGTGGGTTTGGGGCACCGCCAAGTCCTTAGAGTTTTAAGCGTTTGTGCTCGTAGTTCTCAGGCGGATCTTTAGTATGAAAGAAGCATCAAGATTTAGGGCTAAGCATAGTGGGGTATCTAATCCCAGTTTGTGTCTTAGCTTTCGTGGAGTTAAGTTGATCAAAAATGCTAAGATCGTCTTAAGGGGGGTCTTAGGCACATCTTGGGCTTATGACAGCTCAGTTGCACTTCGGTCTTAGTTGTTGTGATAATATGATACCACTCTTTACGCCGTATACAGTTAATTTGGGTCTCTTGTGTGACCGCGGTGGCTGGCACAAGATTTACCAACCCTGAAGTTGCTATGACTAAGTCAAGTTTTCACTCATTGCTTAATGTTAATTACTGCTGAGTACCCGTGGGGGTGTGGCTGAGCAAGGCGTCTTGGGCTACAACTTAGGTGTGCCTGATACCCGCTCCTTCTTTCTTAGTAAGAGAATAAGGGCATTTACACTGGGACGCGGATACTTGCATGTATATGTTTAGCAAAAATTAACGGTAAGGTTAGGACTAAGTCTTTTGTCTTTGGGTGCATGTGGCAGCCATCTTGGCATCTTCAGTGCCATGCTTTGGTGATTAAGCTACAGAGACAGGTTTGTTGTTTGTTGTTTGTTGTTTGTTGTTTGTTGTTTGTTGTTTGTTGTTTGTTGTTTGTTGTTTGTTGTTTGTTGTTTGTTGTTTGTTTGTTGTTTGTTTTATGTAGGGGAGTTGCATTTTGTGGTGGGATGGTTTGGTGGTATGGTATGGATGAAGATGTTTGTGGGTGTTGTTTTAATGTAATTTCAGTGCTAACAAACGTGCGAAGACGCGAAGATAAAATGTGTGATGAAAATACGGTCTTAATTTAGGTAAAACTTACTAGTGTTGTTAAGAAAGTTAGAGGAAGTGAAAAAATGAAAAATCATGTCCCACAAGCATTCATTAAATAAGGGCATGTACGCAGCTTGCGGAGGAGCCATAACCAGGTGTAAAACAAAGTGCATCAGTGTTGATATGATTCCCCAAACACTTGAAACCGTCTCATTCAGTAATTCCTGAGGGCCAAAATAAGGACGCAACGCATGAGATGCCCAAGTCTTAGATTGTATTCACCCGTTGCACTGGAGGGGCTGCCTGAAGACGCCCAGAAAAAAAAGGGAACCAAAAGTATAAGAATTAGGGATGTCGCGATCACGGACGAAAATGGTGATATATAGCCAACCAGATGTATTCGTAAAGAGCAAGTTATGAGTATTAACCTAGTTATGGCCCTGACATAGGAACCAGAGGCGCAAAAGAGCAAGTTGTGCTAGGGGTGTAGGGGGAAAGAATGGGCCTGAAGCTAGTAACGCAGGACATTATCTACGCCGGGTTGCTGATTTCACGTGAGGAGTCCGACTAATAAATAACCTGGTCCGACGCTTGTGTGTATTGCGAGAGATTTTGGATCCGTATGACCTTAGACTAGGCATAGTGTGTGTTAAGGCACTGCCGTGCTAAATCGAGGAGTTTCTATGCATAATCCTAGTGAGGTATGGGTTTAGTACAAGATGTGTGAAAATTCCTAGGTTCATTGTCTCGGTTGTTCTCTGGAGGTGGGTGTGGGGAGGAGGGGGTATAGCCCGGGTGAAAATTAATGGATAAGGAACATGGAAGTTATGTAGTATGGGGGGGGACAAGTGTATGCAAACCAGTACATAGTTAGCCACAAAAAATGCCCAAATTACATGCGGCGCGGGGGGGGGGGGGGGGGCCGCGAATGTTTATGGGGCTTGGTGGTTTAT